CGCAGTATACTAGGCCTTCTAATTCTTTAAGAGGTTTATCTAAAAGATTCGCAATATAACTAGGAAGACGTTTCAAATACCATACATGAGTTACAGGACATGTCAGTTTTATGTATCCCATTTGATATCTTCGTATCCGAGAATCAACAAATTCAACTCCACATTGTTCACAAAATTTGGGGTCTTCTTTTTCATCTCCGATCACTCGATAATTTCCACAAGCGCAAATTCCACTCTTTATAGGCCCAAAAATCCTTTCACAAAATAATCCATCTTTTTCCGGTTTATTGGTTTTGTAATGAAAAGTATAGGGTTTTGTCACCTCTCCAACTATCTCTCCATTAGGTATTTTTTTAGTGGCCCAAGCACTTATTTGCTGAGGAGAAACTAATCCAATTCGGAGTTGTTGATGTTTATACCGATCGATCATATAAGAAATTTTGTGATTCATTCCGATTAAACTGCCTTCCTATTAATCTGGAAATTCTTCTCAGATACAAGGAAATGATTCAGTTCCAGAGCCAAAGATCGTAGTTCTCGAACAAGTAATCGAAACGATTCTGGAGCATCTTCTGGTTTAGGTATTGTTCCTCCAATGATAGTGGTACCAAGTACTTCTTGGCGAGCTCTAATATGATCAGATTTATAAGTAAGCATCTCTTGTAAAATATGAGCAACACCAAACCCCTCTAGAGCCCAAACCTCCATTTCGCCTACCCGCTGTCCCCCCCGCTTAGAACGGCCTCTAAGGGGTTGTTGTGTAACAAGTGCATAATGTCCACTAGAACGTCCGTGTATTTTATCATCAACCTGATGAATTAATTTCAAGATATAGGGCTTTCCTATTATCACAGGCTGTTCAAAAGGATCTCCTGTTCTTCCATCAAAAATTCGGCTTTTTCCTGGATACTCGGGTTCAAATACCCATGGATTCGCTGTTTGTTTACTGGCTTCATATAATTCAGAAAATACTAGTTTTCTCGAAGCCTCTTGTTCATATCTCTCATCAAAAGGGGCTATTCGATAATGTCTATCTAGCAGACTTCCCGCTAACCCAAGCGAGCATTCAAATATCTGTCCTACATTCATGCGTGAGGGTACTCCTAATGGGTTGAAGACCATATCCACGGGTCTCCCGTCTTGCAAATAAGGCATATCCTGTCTAGGCAAAATTTTTGAAATGATACCTTTATTTCCATGTCTTCCAGCTACTTTATCACCTACTTTGATTTCACGTTTCTGTGAAATATATACACGAATTATTTCTGGGTTATAACTTGAACCCCCCTTTTTCTGAACCCATCTCACATCAATAACTCGACCTCTACCACCTATAGGCAATTTTAAACAAGTTTCTTTTGAAGTCGATACCTGAATGCCAAGTATAGCCCGTAATAACCTATCTTCCGGAGCATATGAGGATTCTTTCGCCACCTGAGGCGTTAATTTACCTACTAAAATATCACCCGTTTCAACCCACGATCCTAGCATCACAATTCCATTTTTGTCTAAATTTCGGAGTAAACGGCCTTCTAGATGCGGTATTTCTTTAGTGATCCTTTCAGGACCTTGGGTTGTCACATGCGTCTGAATTTCATATTTCCGTATGTGGAAAGAAGTATAAATATCATCATATACTAGACACTCACTAATGAGTACCGCATCTTCAAAATTGTATCCTTCCCATGGCATATAAGCCACTAATATATTTTTCCCCAAAGCGAGTTCCCCACCAACTGTAGCAGCACCGTCCGCTAAAATTTGTCCCTTTTTAATGCATTTACCCCGCCGAACCTGAGGTTTTTGATGCATACAAGTATTTTTGTTTGAGCGTTGATACATAATTAATGGAATACTTAGAGTATCCCCATTGCCCGATAAAATTATCTTCTCAGTGTCAGTATAAAGGATTTTTCCCTCGTGTTCGGCTATAGCGGGAACCCCCGAATCTAAAGCCACTTGGCGTTCCAATCCAGTTCCAACAATGCACTTTTCGGACCGAGAAAGTGGAACGGCTTGACGTTGCATATTAGAACTCATTAAAGCTCGATTCGCATCATTATGTTCGATAAAAGGAATTAGGGAAGCTCCAATGGAAAAATATTGGAAAGGAAAAATGCTTCGAAGATGAACCTCTTCCCATGCGACAGTCAAAAATTCTTGGCGGTATCGAGCTGGTACAGCCTGCTCTTCTTGAATGCCTCGATTAAGAGCCAAAGAATTTCCCGCCGCTATCATATAATATTCATCTTGACTTGGTGATAAAAAAAGCATCCGTATCCGTGCTTTTTTTGATTTCTCAAAGAGTTCATAAAATGGACTTTCTAACGACCCCCAATCACCAATCCTGGCATGAATTGATAAAGATCCAATAAGTCCAACATTGATTCCTTCAGACGTGTCAATGGGGCAAATACGCCCATAGTGACTAGGATGGATATCTCGTATCCGAAAATTAGCAGTTCGCCCTGTTAATCCGCCGGGGCCCAAATAACTCAACTTTCTCCCATGAACGATTTGTGTCAATGGATTAGTTCGATCCAAAACTTGAGATAATGGGTGTAATCCGAAAAAGGATTCATAAGTAGTTGTTAACGGAGTTGAAGTTACCAAATTCTGAGGAGTAGGTATCAATTTATGCCTAATTGCTCCGCCTATAGTTCCCTTAACTACATTTTCTAAACGAGCCAGAGCCAACCCGAGCTGGTCTTGTAAAAGATCCGCTACAGAGCGAATACGTTTATTTTTCAAATGATTCATATCATCAAGTGTACCCATTCCAAATTTCATCGCAATCAAATGATCGGCAGCTGCTAATATATCTCGTGGTAACAAAAATATATTGTTCTGAGGTATATTAAGATTCAGTCTCCAGTTAATATTTCGGCGACCAATCCTTCCTAATTCACACCTTTGGTGAAAGAATTTTTTTTGTAATTCCTTACATAAGGATTCAGAAAATATGGGATCCCCACCTACACAAGAAAGTTGTTGATAAAACTCCAAAATAGCATTTTCTTTTGACCCAATTTTTTTTTTCTCCTTATCGGTCAAGAAGGATAAGAAAATTTCAGGGTAGCAAACATTCTCTAGAATTTCTCTTAGATTCGAACCCATAGCTGATGATAGAACTAGAATAGATATTTTCTGTTTCCTACTGACACGAGCCCATATTCTTGCTTTTTTATCAATCTCTAATTCTAACCTGCCTCCCCAATCTGATATTATGGTGCCGGTATAGACCGAAATCCCGTTATGATCCAATTCTGACTGGTAATAGATACCAGGACTTTGTAATATTTGATTGATCACAATTCTGTATATTCCGTTTACTATAGAAGTTCCAAGGGAATTCATTAAAGGTATGTTTCCAATAAAAATTCTTTGTTCTTGCATATTCCTACTAGTTTTCCAAATTAATCCCGCGGATACATATAATTCAGAAGAATATGTAAGTGATTCATAGACAGCATCTCGTTCTTTTATCAGAGGTTCTACCAATTGATATGTTTCCACAAATAATTGAAATTCAATTTCGTGATCTATATCTTCGATTTTTGGAAATTTAGAAAGTTCTTCTATTAAACCCTGATCAATAAACCGATAAAACCCTTCAAATTGTATCTGATTAAATCCGGGTATTGTAGATGTTCCCTCTTTTCCATCCCCGAGCATCTTTTTTGAATTTATCATTTATCCGTTTATTGCAAAAATTCCATCCCATCTCTCATTCTTCACCGAATCATATCCATAGAATTCGATCTAGTAATAATGGAATTTCTATTCTGTTTACTGAATCACATGAAATTTTATCCAACTCCAAGATATATGGAATGTATGAAATACGTATGAACGGAGACTATATTCAATTGGAATTTTTTATAAGAAAGAGATCAAAATGGAACAGAATTGAGAAATCCCACCGGAACTTATGGAGTTTTGTAAAGACTAGAAAAAAAGTAATTTCATTTTCACCTATGATATTACATATTCCAATTCCATTGCATACCATAAAAAAATGTATTCATGATTAGATCTGTTCGAGCAGATAAACATATAATAAATAGAAAACTTTTTTTTTTAACCACTTTACTTTTTCATGTATTTGTATTTCATTGTTCAAAAAAGTAGTTACAGAAAAGAAATTTATTTGTACCTATTTTGAATAGAATATTTAGAATATTATTGAATTGAAGTAGGTAAGAAAACTTGTGTGTTTTTTTTTATTTATTAATTTTGTTTATTATTAAAATAAAAACGAATGCACAGATATATAATATATATATATAATATAAGTTTCTTTTTCTTCTTTTATTGTAGTACAGTTCTATTTGGGACAGCACATGCTGTGCTCTATCAAAAATTCAATTTTCTCTTCAATGTATTCAATGAAAAATTGAAATACAAAAATTTATTGAGAATTACTCCTAAAAAGCATCCCTAGAGAGATAAAATACCCCATTATAGAGTTATAGCTCTATAAATAACGTAACGTATGTTATGATTCTGGGGTTTACATATACTCATCATTACTGTTATAATTGAAATTGAAGAAGATTTCTTTTTACTTTTTAATTGAAAAAACTCAATATAGATTAGTTATAAATCTATTTCTAATGATTTTCTTAATATTATTAGAAATTCGAAAAAAAAAAAAATGTAGATTTGAATTCAAAAACGGTCATGAATTTACAGTCAATAGTTAATGGTTCTGATTTGTACTGGATTCTATATTTTGTGACTGAAAATCTATATATTTTTTTTCGGAGGAAAAAAAAAAAAAAAAAAGAGAAAATTTGAATCTAGTTTCTATCGTTTTGGCGGCATGGCCGAGCGGTAAGGCGGGGGACTGCAAATCCTTTTTCCCCAGTTCAAATCCGGGTGCCGCCTCAACAACAGACTTGAAATCCTATATTATAACTATAATAAACGTAGGAAAAGACTCTTGATACTTTCTTTTCGTGATTCTAAGCCCCTGGCTCTCGAGGTTCTATTCTCTAACCTAAAGTTTTGCCTATCAGATTCAAGGAAAACTTAAAGTAGTGGAGGGAAATCCGTCTGAGTCTTCAATTAGATTGCATAGCCAGAGAGGGAATTAAATTAATAGTTTTGGAAAGATACTTTGGATACAGACTCATCAAAGTCTCGGAATGCTCAGACATTCAATCACTAGTAGATTAGATGAAGAATTGCCTTTCGTTTTACTTCCAAACAAAAATAAAAAACGATAAAAGAAAGAAAAAGGCTTATTATTTTTACATATGAGTCAGATTCCTTGGATACTTCGAAAGGTGTTCGTTTACTTGTGGTTACATCTTGTCGATTCTACTAGAAATTCTATAATTAAGAATAACTCATTATAAGATAAGTGGATTTTTTGGATGTAGTTCATCAATGGTGACCAAATACCTCTCCCTTTTTTTGACTCTGCACCAGTGATTTCACTATTATTAGTGAACAATAATGGAATAGTTTCTTCATATTCATAGAAATAGGGGACAGAATTCACATGGATATAGTAAGTCTCGCATGGGCTGGTTTAATGGTAGTTTTTACATTTTCCCTCTCTCTCGTAGTGTGGGGAAGAAGTGGACTCTAGAAGTACTACTAATTGCGGTAATAATCAAACTCTATCAACCTGTATCAATTGTTTTAGTTTTCTAGACCGGTCGCCAATTTTTTAAGATTTTTTTTTGAAATTGGATTTATGTTTTATTTTATTGACTCATTTTCTATTTTTATATCCGGGTTTACACCGTTAACCATATCATGGGGTAACCCCCCTTTGCGAAATCTGAAGAAGTTTCCATCAAATTCGGATTATCTGTATTAAATGGATCAAACAAACAAATGAAATTGAGAAAGTATGTACATACATTTCATATTCTATTTAATTTATATTTTCATTTATCAATTTATAAATATAAAGAAAAAGAGAGATATGGGTGGATTCCTTTATATTAAGATATTTCACTTATATCTTTATACATTACAATAACCATAATGAATGGCTAGTTATGGTAGAAAGAGATCTCTTTCTACCATAACTAGCGGGCCCCCTTAGGATACTACTACTACTGAGTCTAATGCATTCCGTTCATTTAAGACGAGAAATTGAAATCCTTTTTTTTTTCATTGATAGTCAATTTTTATTCAAATTAATTATTTTGACTAACCGTTTTTACGTAAATTATAAGCAAAAAAGCAGTAGGAATGAGAATGAAGAGTGCAGTAGCAATAAATGCAAGAATATTTACTTCCATAATTTAATCGTTTATTATTTTTTTTTTCTTTGGAATATCTCGGGATTTAATCCCATAGAGATGAGAAATCTTTCGCTTGTAAACTCACTCAGATGAATTAGATTTCGATGATATCGAATGAAAGAAATATCATGAATAACAATATCGGAGCTATAAAATCGATTCATCGTCAAGAATTTAATAGTATAACATAGGAAGATCTTTTATCCACACCGAATACATAATGAGATTCCTGATCCAATCAAAAAATATTTATTTAGGATTCTTTTTCTCCCGCTTTCTTTTCTACACCCTAGTACTTTACTTTCCTTGTACAATCATCTGATGAAGTATCATAAAAAATCTTTTCTACTTCGATTGTTTACAAAAAGAGTTTCTAAAAAACTTTAAATAAACAATAGAAATCAAATAAAGAATAGAGAAAACAAGTACGAAGTTCAATTTGAAATTAAAAAAAATTTTTAAGGGTCTATCATCTTTTTGGAACACAAAGAAAGGGGAATGTGATAAAGCCGAGTCCCAGTAAAAAAACGCAAATATTCCAAAAAATTAACTATTTAAATTTTCTTACGAGTTTTTTCTTCGACATCGACTCTAATATTTAAAAAGAGCATATTCATTGGGGAAGAAGAATTTTCTCTTTATTTTTTAACTATCCTCTTTCCTTGGTTGGATTCGAACTATTTTCAATTCCTTGACTTCATAGTATATATAGGTACTCTTGGCAAACATATTATACGCTATCCTATTTCATTTTCCTACACGAGTTAATGGGAGATTAATTGACAAAAAGCAGAAACCCCGTACAGTATCTCTTTCTTGAAGTGTTGAGATACTCTCAATAATTATAATTATACTAATTTACATATGCCTCTCTACCATCAATTGGTGCTAGTTAAAATAATGGAAATACCCCTTTCTTTTGCTTGATGAAAAAAGAAAAATAAAACAAAAAGATAAACGAAACCATTTTGATCCCCCTGCCCAGAAACAAAAAGGGGAGTTTATGTCTTTTTTTTTTTATTGAATCCGCCGGGACTGACGGGGCTCGAACCCGCAGCTTCCGCCTTGACAGGGCGGTGCTCTGACCAATTGAACTACAATCCCATGGAAATCCAGTGGATAGCTTCCATATTCCTTCTTATGATTTCATTTGAATTATTTCAATTTTAGATTCAAATTAGTGTGTTGTAACAACGAAAGTCACAAGTGATATATTGATATCTATATGGATATC